AACGGGGGGCTTGAAACCAATTCCGTATTTGGTAGACTTGCACGTGCATATCTTGTGAAGAGAGGGCTTGATACAAATTACTTGTTTGACACAATTGCACGTGCATTTATGCATCTTTTGAAGAGAGGTCCTCAAACAAGGAATTTGTTTGAGAAAATGGCCCTTATGTATCTTCTGAAGAGGTGTGACGAAGCTGTTCATAAGGGCCTATCCGTGAGGGGTTTTGCAGATGTATTCGACCGTGCCCGAGTGGAAGGCGGCAACTTAATCGATCAAAATTTACAAAGAATTTCAAAAACTCCGATGGCTTGGCAAACGGCAAAAATTGCCGTTGCCTGCCGATCGATCGAGGCCTTCCACCAAGAAAACATGGACGACTTCAGATATACTGCGGAGCTTGGATATTGGACAGGTGCTCTCGAACGTTTACGACAACTCGAAAAAGAGGAAAATTCAGAGTCCGATTAAGAACACGGACTTGCAGAACTCTATTTATTATTTAATCGATATTTTAGTATAATAGAATATCGATTAAATAATAATAAGAGGTACAAATAGTAAATCGAGGTACACATTCTATGACAATTCTTAACTTTCCCTCTTTTTTGGTACCTTTAGTAGGCCTAGTCTTTCCGGCAATCACAATGGCGTCTTTATTTCTTTATGTTCAAAAAAATAAGATTGTTTAGAACCGATGGGATAAAATCTCACTCGTTTGGTTTTAGACTTCTATAATAACGCCGGTATTAGTGAAAGATGGTATAAGCAGCTTCCGTCGAAAAACTCTTATATCTGCAGAACCACGATATATGGGTAAATGGAGTATGTGGCTATCTTTCTTTAGTGGGGTCGTACGAAGGATATGTTATTAGTTTAGATCTAATCAATTTAATGAATTATTCCTTAATGAATTACTCTTATTACTCTTAAAAGTTCCTATCAAACTAGTGCTAGTTGATGAGAGGTACTTCGGAAACAGAAAGACTAAAGTCAAATTCATTTGGGATATTCTCTCAATTCCAAGAAACTGAAACCAGATCAAGTATGAGTTGTCGATCAGAACATATATGGATAGAACCTATAACGGGATCTCGAAAAACAAGTAATTTCTGCTGGACTGTTATCCTTTTTTTAGGTTCATTAGGATTTTTGTTGGTTGGAACTTCCAGTTATCTTGGTAGAACTTGGATATCTTTATTTCCGTTTCAGCAAATTGTTTTTTTTCCACAAGGGATTGTGATGTCTTTCTATGGGATCGCGGGTCTTTTTATTAGCTCCTATTTATGGTGCACAATTTCTTGGAATGTAGGTAGTGGTTATGATCGATTCGATCGAAAAGAAGGAATCGTTTGTATCTTTCGTTGGGGATTTCCCGGAAAAAATCGGCGTATCTTTCTCCGATTCCTTATAAAAGATATTCAGTCCGTCCGAATAGAAGTTAAAGAGGGTCTTTATGCTCGTCGTGTCCTTTATATGGATATCCGAGGACAGGGAGCCCTTCCATTGACTCGTACTGATGAGAATTTGACTGCGTGGGAAATTGAACAAAAAGCTGCGAAATTGGCCTATTTCTTGCGTGTACCCATTGAAGTCTTTTGAGAACTGTGAGAAAATTTCTCGGCAGGAGGGGAAAAACTCACGAATCCTCTGTTTCTATCACGAATTTCTATAACATAACTAAACTGAGGTTTATTCCGAACATGGATTCGAGCTAAAGTCGGCGTATAAGGGAGAAGTAGAAAACAAAACGCTTTTTGTTTTGGGGTCTTTTATAGGTATGTAAATCTACACAATTCAATAATAACAAGAAGTAACAAATTGAAATAATAGATTTCTCGCATACTCAACCATTTAGAAAAAAACTTTCCCAGTTTCTATTTTCTATTTTAAGTCCAATATCTATAAATCAAAATAGAAAAATCTAGACTTGGTGAAATTGAAACTTTAGATTCAGATAGATCGTATGTAAAATTTTTTTTTCAATCGACACGCCTTAATTTATCTGTTTTTGTGCTCCTTACTGTCCAAACAATTGGATCCCTTATAACGATTAAGGATAACTAGCCAATTCCTGCTTTGGTTTGCTGCTCATTTTTGATCATCACAAGATTCTTCAGAAACTTCCCTTAATTATTCGCTCCCTGACTCCTAAGAGTCAGTGAAATTTTTCGAAATATTAGAGGGCCTCGAGTCGACGACTGAGAGGGTTCATTAACAATTCATAGATGAAAAAATGGCAAAAAAGAAAGCATTCACTCCTCTTTTATATCTTGCATCTATAGTCTTTTTGCCCCGGTCTCTTTCTCTCTTATTTAATAAAAGTCTAGAATCTTGGGTTACTAATTGGTGGAATACTGCGCAATCCGAAACTTTTTTGAACGAGATTGAAGAAAAGAGTATTCTCGAAAAATTCATAGAATTAGACGAACTTCTCCTCTTGGACGAAATGATCAAGGAATACGCGGAAACACCTCTCCAAAACCTTCGTATAGGAATCCAGAACGAAACAATCCAATTAATCAAGATGCACAACGAGGATCGTATTCATACGATTTTGTACTTATCGACAAATTTCATCTCTTTCCTTATTCTAAGTGGTTATTCTATTTTGGGTAATAAAGAACTTGGGATTCTTAACTCGTGGACTCAGGAATTCCTATATAACTTAAGTGACACAACAAAAGCGCTTTCTATTCTTTTATTAGCAGATTTATGTCTCGGATTTCATTCGACCCGTGGTTGGGAACTACTAATTAGCTCTGTCTACAAAGATTTTGGGTTTGTCCATAATGATCAAATTATATCTTGTCTTGTTTGTATTCTTCCAGTCATTCTCGATAGCATTTTTAAATATTGGGTTTTCTATTATTTAAATCGTCTATCTCCGTCACTTGTAGTGATTTATCATTCAATAAGTGAAAAATGATCTATGAATATGAAATTCATCGAATTCGAATGTTTTTTACTTTGTAGTTGTACATAAGGAAAGCATTGCAAATCGTCCTTACTTTTTCTATTTCGATGAACCCGGGGGATTGATCCTATAGATTATTCCCATAACAATATTCCAGTCAATAGCAAAATCGTGGATAGGAAACTCGATTAGTAACCTACTCAATTTATTGTAGAAATTTTCCGTATCACTGATTGGACTATGCAAACTAGAAATACTTTTTCTTGGCTAAAGGAACGGATTACTCGATCCATTTCCGTATCGCTCATGCTATATATGCTAACTCGGACATCTATTTCAAGTGCCTATCCCATTTTTGCCCAGCAGGGTTATGAAAATCCGCGCGAAGCGACCGGGCGTATTGTATGCGCCAATTGTCATTTGGCTAATAAGCCTGTGGATATTGAGGTTCCACAAGCGGTACTTCCCGATACTGTATTTGAGGCAGTTGTTCGAATTCCTTATGATATGCAACTGAAACAAGTTCTTGCTAATGGTAAAAAGGGCACTTTGAATGTCGGGGCTGTTCTTATTTTACCAGAGGGGTTTGAATTAGCCCCTCCCAATCGTATTTCCCCCGAGATGAAAGAAAAGGTAGGCAATCTGTCTTTTCAGAGCTATCGCCCCAATAAAAAAAATATTCTTGTCATAGGCCCTGTTCCCGGTCAGAACTATAGTGAAATCACCTTTCCTATTCTTTCTCCAGACCCCGCTACTAAGAAAGATAGTCACTTCTTAAAATATCCTATATATGTCGGCGGAAACAGGGGAAGAGGTCAGATTTATCCCGACGGGAGCAAGAGTAACAATACAGTTTATAATGCTACAGCAGCCGGTATAGTAAGTAAAATCATACGAAAAGAAAAGGGGGGATACGAAGTAACCATAACGGATGCATCGGATGGACGTCTAGTGGTTGATATTATCCCCCCAGGGCCGGAACTTCTCGTTTCAGAAGGCGAATCTATCAAATTGGATCAACCGTTGACGAGTAACCCTAATGTGGGCGGATTTGGTCAAGGAGATGCAGAAATTGTACTTCAAGATCTATTCCGTGTCCGAGGTCTTTTGCTCTTCTTCGCCGCTGTTATTTTGGCACAAATCTTTTTGGTTCTTAAAAAGAAGCAGTTCGAGAAGGTTCAATTGTCCGAAATGAATTTCTAGACGCGCGAATTTTTCAACATCAAGTTCGTAAAAAGACTCAAACTCATTTTATCCCTTAGCGATGAAAAAAATGAAATGCTAAAAAGACCTTAGCTTGTTTATCCTTTTTCTATGAGATGACAGGAAGTCCTTCTACCGCATTCCTAATCCTAGTATGTAGATTGTGAAGAAGACTGTTTGACTTGACCCCGCCTTTCTTGGTTTTTTTATCCAAATTGGGGCGGTGCGACTATCTTACTATTCGAAGATTTAAATGTCCGAAAATACATCAATACATAAGTAAGCGAGAAATTGCAGGGAAAATGAGGGGAACAAATAATTCTAGGAGAGGTTCTTCGTCTTTCTAGTCTTCGACACAAGAAAAGGAAGTTTCTACACCCCTTTCTTGTGTCGAAATAAGACGGATTCGTGATTCTGTTCGTCAAAGATTTCCAGTCTTAGTTTCTATTTTTCGAGGTGTACCAAAACTTTTTTTTAGATTTCTATTTATTGCGTCTCTACTTAATTCTATAATTTTCTATAATTTCTAATCGAATCAAGTGGTGGACCAAGAAAAAAGAGGGGTGAATTTTTTGAGTAAATAGAACTTCTTCAATGAACTTCGAATAAATGACTTGGGATGAGATACTCTAAACAATAGAATAAAGGTTGATTCGTATAGAAAGAATTTGATGAAATAGAATCGATCGAATCTATAGAAATATATAGATTATTTTTTCCATGGAATGGAGCGCTTCCGTCTTTCTTCTCACTTTATTGAAAAGTATTGATAGATACTATCGAGCAAGAGGTGTTCTAAATCAATCGCCGAAATTCCTTTTTCAAAAACATCGGCAGAAAAAATAGAATGGAGCCTTTTGAAACAGCAGAAAACTCTGTTATC